GACAAATAATACTCCCTATAGTCCGTAAAATTTTTCCATTCTAATAGAAAAAACCTCTTTATTATTGCTACATTCTATCAATTTCAATTGGTCAATAACGACATAGTTACCTCACACCCCCTTACCATTTTTCAAATTTGTATTGAAAAATAAATAAAAGGGGGATAAAGTGAATTCTTCGAAATATACATACTAGGATTAGGACTATGATACAAGTAATTCCTGACATCTGGTCGAAAAGAAATAGAAAATCTAAAGAGAGGCAAAAGGCTTTTCATAAATTTTTTGACCGGACCAAATTGGGAACAAAAAATTTTTTCTTTTTTTTTTTTGAGAAAGCTAAATAGACAGATCTAAAAATTCATTTCGGATAATTGAACCTTCTCAAACTGTTTCTTTTTAAGAACCAAAAAGATTTGTGCCAAAACAACCGATCCTAAGAAGAACAAAAGTCCTTGGACACGTAATGGATCTTGAAGTACTATTTCCGCATCCCCCTGACCAAATCCACCCACATTAGGATTACTCGTTAATGGTTGATCGAGTTTAATGGATTCGCCCTCGGAAACAAGAAGTTCTAGGCCTCGAGGGATAATATCAATCACTTGGCGTCCATTCGATGCATCCACTATGGTTATTTCGTATCCCCCTTTTTCTTTTCGTAAAATTTTGCTTATGACCCCTCCTGCAGTAGCATTATAAACGGTATTGTTACTTTTGCTACCATCAGGATAAATCTGACCCCTTCCCCTGTTTCCTCCTACGTATATAGGATATTTTAAGAAGTGAACATCTTTATTAGTAGCAGGGTCTGGGGCAAGAATAGGAAAGGTGATTTCACTATATTTTTGACCAGGAACAGGACCTATCACAAGAATATTTTTATTATTGGGGCGATAATTCTGAAAAGAAAGATTTCCTATCTTTTCTTTCATCTCGGGTGAAATACGATCAGGGGGGGCTAATTCAAATCCCTCCGGTAAAATAAGAACAGCTCCCACATTCAAAGCTCCCTTTTTACCATTAGCTAGAACTTGTTTTAGCTGCATATCATAAGGAATTTTCACAACTGCTTCAAATACAGTATCAGGAAGTACCGTTTGTGGAACCTCAATATCCACGGGCTTATTAGCTAAATGGCAATTGGCACATACAATACGCCCAGTTGCCTCTCGTGGATTTTCATAATTCTGCTGGGCAAAAATAGGATATGCACTTGAAATGGATGCCCAAGTTATTATATATATCATGAGTGAGATAGATATGGAGCGAGTAATCTCTTCCCTTATCCAAGAAAAGGTATTTCTAGTTTGCATGGTCCAATCATTTATCCCGAAAATTTCTACGATAAAGTTAGGTAGGTTGATAATATACTTCCCTATCCACAATTCTGCTATTTACATTTACTGAAAAAAAAATTGTTGAAATATACAAGGAAGCCCTCATGGGTAAAAATAGTAAAGTAAATACGACTTTGATTTGGTTATGATGTATAAGGTAAGAAAGATTCGAATTGGATCCGCGAATACTTTTTTAGTCATTTATTGCATGATAAATCACTACAAGTGACGGAGATACACAATTTAAATAACGAAAGACCCAATATTTAAAAATTGTCTCAAGAATGACTGGAAAGATCGAAACTAGACCAGATGCAATTTGCTCATAATGAGCAAACCCCAAATCTTTGGAAATATAACCAATCATTAGTTCCCAACCATGATGCGAGTGGAATCCGCTACAAAAATCAATTAATAAAAGAAGCAACAAAGCTTTAATTGTATCACTTAAATTATATAGGAATTCTTGAACCCAAGAATTCAGAACAAAAAGCTTTTCCTTACCCCAAAAGGAATAACCACTTAGAATAACGAAAGATATTAGATTTGTCGAGAAGTGCAAGATTGTATGGATACGATACTCATTGTGTATCTTGATAAATTGGACCGTTTCTTTGTGGATTCCTAGACGAAATTGTTGTAAATCGGTTTCTGGGTATTCCTTTATCATTTCATCCAGCTGGAATAGTTCCTCTAATTGTATGAATTTTTCTAGAACACTTTTTTCTTGAATCTCATTCAAAAAAAGTTCGCATTGTCTAGTATTCCACCAATTAGTAATCCAAGTTTTCAAACTTTTAGTACAGCAGAGAGAGATCAACCAGGGCAAAAAGGCTATAGATGTAAAACAAAAAAACGGAACGAATGCTTTCTTTTTTGCCATTTTGAATCTGTGAATTGTTAATGAACCTACCTCATTTGTTGATTCTAATAGATCTAATATTTCTATCGAGCATGCGTTTCGATTCTAATTTAAATAGAATCTATTGAGCTTATGAATCCATTTTCTCTTTTTATTCAATACTTAGTCTTTGCTTTGAATCTAGAAAGAATACAGAAATATACTCAGAATACACTTCCAATTTGAATCAAGAAAAAATTTGGGTTTCCAGGATGTTCTTCCCCTTTTTTTCGATCAATACTAAAAAAACTTTTTCCAATTTCTAGACGAAGAAACTCCCCTTTTTTTTCTATCCAATTTATCAAAAAAAACGAGCATAAAAGAATAGATTAATGTTCAATTGACAAAAAAGAAATCAATTCTTTATTTAGTCTTTTCAAAAAACTTCAATTGGTACACACAAGAAGTCAGCCAATTCAGCAGCTTTTTGCTCAATTTGTCGTGCAGTCAAATTATCACCATTATAAAATAAAGGAATAGCCCCTTGACCCCTAACTTCCAGATAAAGGGCACGTCGGGCAGCATAAACCCCTAGGATACGCCGGACAGCAAAACCCTCTGTAACTTTTATTCTGATGGACTTAATATCTTTCATACGGAATCGTACAAAGATGCGACGATTTTTTCCAGGAAATCCCCAACGAAAAAGAAGCACTCTTCCTCTTTTTCGGTCGAAAAGATTATAACCACTACCCACATTCCAAAAAATACTGTACCACATATAGCAACTCATAAAGAGACCTGCGATCCCATAGAAAGACATCACAAGCCCTTGCGGAAAAAAAGGGGTTTGCGGAGGCGGAGGCGGAGTGATTTTAGTCATTTGCATTTGCCGAAGCTGAGCCGGAAACGGCAAAAAAAAGATTTCGTCAACATAAAATAACGATCTATGAAGAGACAACAATAACGATAGCAAATTGCTACTAAGACGAAGATAACTGGAAGTTCCAACCAATAAGAATCCTAATGAACCTGAAACTATGATAAAGGCCCAGAAGACATTAGTTTTTGTTCGAGACCCCGTTATAAATTCTAGCCATACCCATTCTGATTTGCAGCTCATATATATTTGATCCGGTTATACAATTTCTTTTTTTGGAATTGAGAAAATATGACTTTCCCTTTTTTGTTTTCAAAGGGACTCCCATCAACTATTTTGTTGTGAACCTTTACCTTAGGAGTAATTCATAGAATTTTTTATATCTAAAATAATAACATCTCCTTCCTTTATAGGATCCCCTATAACTATATACATACAAATAAATACATTGACTTGAATTTCATACATCGGCCCGATGATGATCCATTTTCAAACGAGCGAAATTTTAGTTACCCATATAATACGTTTACACATGCATAAGAGCTTTTAAAATTGATGTTTGTAGGAATCTATGTGTTATACAATATTCTACCAAATGGGTCTTATCGAATTGAAGTTAAAAAAAAAGGAGGGATACGATTAGGTCTCATCCGATCTAAAAAATCTTATTTTTTTGAATATGAAGCAATAAAGAAGCCATTGCAAGTGCGGGAAAGACTAGGCCTACTAAAGGCACAAAAATAGAGGGTAAGTTGTTGAAAGTTGTCATAAAAGGGGTACCTCGATTTAATATTTGTACCTGTTATTGTTATATTCTAAATTCTAAAGATATCTTAGAATATCTTGTATTTTTATTATTTGTTTTTATTATTTCTATTATATAATTATACTAAGTATCTTTAAGTAAATATATATTTAATACTAATATACAACCTAATAGAAATTGAAAAAAAAAAGAGGTAAAAGCAAAGGCCAAACTAAATAAATGCACTTATTAATCTTTCAAAATAAAATAGATGTATCAGAATCCCCCTGTTAGATTTATTAGTCTTTTTGTTCTTTTTGTCTTCTAATAGTCATTAAAAATTTTTACAAAATGGATTAGAATCTGATCCAACAACAGGAAATTTTAGGGAAATGCAAAACGATGGAAGACTCTCTTGCTTGCATATGTATAGATATCTATTTGAGATATCTATACATATGCAAGCAAGAGAGGAAAATAAACTTTGTTTTATTTGTCTAGTCTCCTTTGAACTTCCCAAAAGCAAAATTTTGCTTTTTATCTTGTTGATAGAGGTTTCCTGAATAGTCAAAAATAATATCGAAAAAAATTCGATATAAAAATGAATTTTTCAGGGTTTTCGTTTAATTCTGATAAACTTACTGTTCTATGCAAATGAAGTTTTGTTCAAAGGAAAAAACGCATGGAGCTGAAATAACTCACTCAGAACACCTTTTAAAATATTACGCGGTACAATTTCATCTAACAAGCCCGTTTCGAATAATAATTCAGCCACTTGGGAACCTTCAGGCACTTCTATTTTCAATGTTTCTTCAATTACTCTTTTACCCGCAAATGCAATATAGGCATAGGGTTCGGCAATAACGATATCCCCCAACATACCAAAACTAGCTGTCACCCCACCGGTAGTAGGAGATGCAAGAATTGATATATAGAATAACCTTTTATTTATTTGATAATCATATAAAGCCGAAGAAATTTTAGCCATTTGCATCAAACTTAAACTTCCTTCTTGCATTCGTGCTCCTCCGGAAGAACACACTAAAATAAGAGGTAAACATTGATTGGTAGCATACTCGATCAAACGAGTTATTTTTTCGCCGACTACCCATCCCATACTACCCCCAATAAACTCAAACTCCATCACGCCGATGGCTAACGGAATACCGCTTAGTTCACCTGTACCTGTTTGAACAGCCTCTTTCAATTCTGTAGTTTTTTGATAATAGGCAAGACTTTCTTTATAAGTTTCGTCATCGTCATCCTCATGCTCCTCTGGTTTTTGATCCGTATCCAGATCCAGAGATGATTTTTGATCTGTTTCCGGATATAATTGTTGATCGAGATACCCGTCCAAGTCCACCCAACTGTCAGGGTCAGAATCAGAGTCAGGTCCAACCCAATCTGGACTGTCAGAATCAGAGTCAGGTCCAACCCAATCTGGACTGTCAGAATCAGAGTCAGAATCAGAGTCAGAATCAGAGTCAGAATCAGAGTCAGGTCCAAAGTCGTCCCAATTGTCCTCGTCCTCAGGTTCAGGTCCAAAGTCGTCCCAATTTATTTCGTATGGACGCGGTTTTATCTCTGGGTATACGTATATAGTCGGTCTCAAGATCTCTGGGTATGGGAGATCGATATCTGGATTCGGTTTGATCTCTGGGTATGGGAGATCGATATCTGGGTTCGGTTTGATCTCTGGGTTCGGTTTGATCTCTGGGTATGAATTCGGTGTGATCTCTGGGTATGGGAGATCTGGGTATCTTTTTGGTTTGATCTCTGGGTATGTCTTCGGTTTGATATCTGGGTATATATTCGGTTTGATCTCTGGGTATGGGAGATCTGGGTATGAATTAGGTGTCATATCTGGGTATATATCTGGGTTCGGTTTGATCTCTGGGTATCTACTCGGGTATGAATTCGGTGTGATCTCTGGGTATGGGTAGCCATTCGGGTGGCTATCTGGTTTTTTCTTTTTCTTTGCACCTGGTTTTTTCTTTGTCTCTTCAACTGGGTTTTTCTTTTTAACTGGTGCACTTGGGTGGTTATTGTTATTGGAATTCCATTCTTCGTCCGGGTCAGCCCAGTTCCAGACTGAGTCGGAGTCGGATTCGGACTCAGAGCTCCACTCATCGCAGTCTGATTCGCATTCCCAATCCCAATCAAAATCCCATGACCAGTTCAGAGCAATAACCGGATTCCAAGCCCAAACCCCAGTATCGGAATTAAGGGTCCATTCGGGGTCAGGAACGAACTCATTTTCATCTTCATCCCATTTGTGCTCCGGAGGAATGATCCGATCCCATTGAATGGGATCGGGATCCGCAGCGACTAGGTCTTGATCCATTGGATTCCAAGTACCCGGATCAACTAAAAGCGCGATTCTCGCAAAACTATTCATTTTTAAATAATCGCCGCAGCGGTCGCATATATACAGTGGGTTATATTTTTTATATAACGCGTTCCAACAATTCTCGCAATAAACCCAGAGTTTAGCTATACCTTCTAAAACCCTGGTTTTTTCGATATCTTCTAAATTCCCGGAATTTTTACTATCACCGGAATTTTTACTATCAATAGTGTAAGGATCATAGTCCAGATCGGTGTCACTTTTAGATCCATTAGATGGATCTATTGGATAACAAGTAACTACAAGTTCTACAAGTGCTAGGTAATTTTTCGTAAAAAGATCCATGATTTCTATTAGTTTTGCTTTACTTAGCTCGTGAAAGCATTCCAAGGCTAGCTTTGAATGCATCAAATTAAAGTTATCCATGGTTCTTTTACCCTCCTAAAATTTTTACTAATATTTTTTATTTTTTATGTCAAAAACGAAAAAAAAAATTATTTAGTTCGTTTTTGATGATTCAATGAATAGTTATTCAATGAAATAAAGTTCAATTTTTAAAACTGAACTTTAATGTTAAAATTTAAATTATTAAAAAAAAAATAATTTAAATAATAATTTTTATATCTACTATCTACACCTAATACCTAATATCAACTACCTAATATCAACTCCTAAAAAAACTTTTTTTTTACTTTTATATGGACACGTGAGTTAAAAAAAACACACATTGCTGTGTTGTGGAAACGAGATGCCGATGCGGTACCAACTATATTATAATAAGATATGCATCTCGCGTCAAGCGTTTTTCTTTTTCTACTCGCGTCAAGAGTTTTTCTTTTTCTTTTTTTTCTATTGCAACTATATTATAATAAGATATGCATCTCGCGTCAAGAGTTTTTCTTTTTCTATTTGATATATATTATAATGATATAACGAGAACTTTTCGTTTTTTATTTTCTATACTTAATTAATATAACGAGAACTTTTCTTTTTTTTATATAGTTCATTTTCTATGATTCTTAAGTAACGTAATTCAAATCTATGAGTGTTAAGCAAAGTAATTGAAATTAAGAAATTTCAATTCTAAACGAAAAAACGGGGTTTCTTAGATTGTCTAAAAGTGTAAAATAGGAAGAAAAAAAAAAAAATCTTTTTTCTTCTCTTATGTATTTTTTATTCTCTTATTAATATAAGATATGAATAACTTTTTTAGTAAAATCTCGTATACTAATAAAAAATTTTTTATTCCAATAGGGAATGAAAATACAAGGACAACATGCAGGATGGGTAGAGGGGATACTTGGGTCAAGCCCTGACACGAAACGTAAAAAAAGAATACAACAATCC